GAACATTTTCATTTAGCAATAAGAAAAAAAGTCTTTTCATCGTTTTTTTGATCATATATAATTATAATTGTCAAGATCAACTTTCTTCTTTTTACGAACTTGTTTAATAAATCCGTAGATCTAGAAATTCATTTCGGACAATTGAACCTTCTCAAACTGTTTCTTTTTAAGAACCAAAAAGATTTGTGCCAAAATAACCGATGCGAAGAAGAACAAAAGGCTTTGGACCCGTGCTGGGTCTTGAAGTACTATTTCCGCATCCCCCTGACCAAATCCACCCACGTTAGGATTACTCGTAAATGGCTGATCCAATTTGATAGATTCACCCTCTGAAACAAGAAGTTCTGGTCCTGGAGGTATAATATCAATTACTTGGCGTCCATCCGATGCATCGGTTATGGTTATTTCGTACCCCCCCTTCTCTTTTCGTATAATTTTGCTTACTATACCCGCTGCTGTAGCATTATAAACTGTATTGTTACTCTTGCTCCCATCAGGATAAATCTGACCCCTTCCCCTGTTCCCGCCTACATATATGGGATATTTTAGGAAGTGAACGTCCTTCTTAGTAGTGGGGTCGGGGGAAAGAATAGGAAAGGTCATTTCACTATATTTCTGACCAGGAACAGGCCCTATCACAAGAATATTTTTTTTAGTAGGTCGGTAGCTCTGAAAAGACAGATTCCCCATCTTTTCCTTCATCTCAGGCGAAATACGATCGGGGGGGGCTAATTCAAATCCCTCAGGTAAAATAAGAACAGCCCCAACATTCAAGGCGCCTTTTTTGCCATTAGCAAGAACTTGTTTCAGTTGCTTATCATATGGAATTCGAATAACTGCTTCAAATACAGTATCGGGAAGTACTGCCTGGGGAACCTCAATATCCACGGGCTTGTTAGCTAAATGGCAATTGGCGCATACAATACGTCCAGTTGCTTCTCGTGGATTTTCATAACCCTGCTGTGCAAAAATGGGATATGCATTTGAAATGGATGCCCAAGTCATTATAGATATAATGAGCGATACGGAAAAAGATCGAGTAATCTCTTCCTTTATCCAAGAAAAGGTATTTCTAGTTTGCATGGTCCAATAGTTGATTCAAAAAATTTCTACAATAAAATTAGGTAGGTCGCTAATATAGTTCCCTATCCCTGATTCTGCTATTTAATCCCTGATTCTACTATTTACTGAAAAATTGTTACTGGAATATCAGAAGGGTCAAAAAAACCCTCTGGATAGGTAGAAAAATAAAAAATAAGTATGATTTTGAGCGTTTTGCTTATGTGCAAAGTAACAAACGTTCGAATTGGGGCAGTGGATCATTTTTCAGTCATTCATTGAATGATAAATCACTACAAGTGAGGGAGATAGACGATTTAAATAACGGAAGATCCAATATTTAAAAATTGTATCTAATATGACTGGAAAAGTGGAAACAAGACCAGATATAATTTGATCATTATGAGTAAATCCAAAATCTTTGTAGATAGAACCAATCAGTAGTTCCCAACCGTGGGGTGAATGAAATCCTATACATAAATCAGTTAATAAAAGAATAGAAAAGGCTTTTATTGTGTCGCTTAAGTTATATAGGAATTCTTGAACCCAAGAATTAAGAAAACGAAGTTCTTGATTACCTAGAATAGAATAACCGCTTAAAATAAGGAAATAGATTATATTTGTCGAGAACTGGAAAATCATATGGATACCATCCTCATTGTACATCTTGATCAATTTGATCATTTCTTTGTGGATTCCGATACGAAGCTTTTGTAAATGTGTTTCCGGGTATTCCTTTATCATTTCTTCCAAGAGGAAGAGTTCGTCTAATTCTATGAATTTTTCGAGAATCTTTTTTTCTTTAATATCATTCAAAAAAGTTTCGGATTCTCTAGTATTCCACCAATTAGTAATCCAAGATTCTAGACTTTTTTGAAAGGAGAGAGAGACGCACCAGGGCAAAAATACTATAGATGCAAGATATAGAAGGGGAGTGAAGGCTTTCTTTTTTGCCATTTTTTTCGTCTGTGAATTTTTAATCAACCCACCTCGGTCGTCGATTCCATACGATCTAATATTTCTATCAAGCATAAGTTTTATTCCAAGGTATCAAGGCATCCCCTCTTCCCTGATTTTTTATTTTTGATTCAGTGTTTAGCCTATGAATTTAGGAATTTAGAAAGCATACAGAAATTTAATTTAATTTTTAATTAAATAATTAAAATTTTAAAATTAAAGTACACTTAAAATTCGAATGACGAAACAAAATATTCTTTCTAGATAGCTCAATTGCTCAAATTCGAAGCAATTATCTCTTAATTATCTCTTTTCGATGAATACCCCAACGAGCTGCATATTATTCGGATTTCGAGATAAAAGAGATCCCGTTCTATCAAAACAAAATAAGAAATATTTCACAAAAAAAAAAAAAAAAAGAAATGCTTTATTTTTTTATTTGATTTTTCCGAAATGTTTTGATCTATAAGATCGATTTTCGATTTGATACTTGTTTTAGTCAATTAAGTTCAATGGATTGATTTACATATGCATAAAATTTTTGCTGACAAAAGAGTTTCGTTGGTTAAGCTATATTCTAGAAAAAATGGGGGATTCTTTTGTTATTTTTCCCGAAAGCATTATTCATTTCAAAAGACTTCAATGGGTACACGCAAGAAATAGGCCAATTCACCTGCTTTTTGCTCAATTTCTCGTGGAGTCAAATTCTCATCAGTACGAGTCAAGGGAATAGCCCCCTGACCTCTGATTTCCATATAAAGGACACGACGAGCATAAATACCCTCTTTCACTTCTATTCTGAGGGATTGAATATCTTTCATAAAGAATCGGAGGAAGATACGACGATTTTTTCCAGGAAATCCCCAGCGAAAAATACACACTATTCCTTCCTTTTTATCGAATAGATCATAACCACTACCCACATTCCACGAAATTGTGCACCACAAATAGGAGCCAATAAAGAGACCTGCAATCCCATAGAAAGACATCACGATCCCTTGTGGAAAAAAAATTATTTGCTGAGAGGGGAATAAAGATATCAAATTCTGGCCAAGATAACTAGAAGTTCCAACCAATAAGAACCCTAATGAACCTAAAAAAAGGACAAAGGCCCAGCATAAATTACTTGTTTTTCGAGACCCTGCTATAAATTCTATCCATATACGTTCTGACCGACAACTCATACTAGATACAGTTGTATTTTATTGGAATTTGGAGAATAACCAAAATTACTTTGACTTTACTTTTTTAATTTCCGAAGTAACTCTCATCAACTAGTACTATTCGGAAGTGAACCCTTAGGAATAATTCATTGAATTGCTTAGATCGAAATTGATTAGATCTAAAAGCATACTACCTTCTTCATATGATCCCTATAGATATCTACATATATATATGGATTCAGTGATAGATACATTTAAATAGATAGGACCCATTCGATCTAGAAAGGGAGCTAAACAATCTTATTTCTTTGAACATGAAGAGATAAAGAAGCCATTGCAATTGCCGGAACAACTAGGCCTACCAAAGGCACAAAAATAGAGGGTACGTTGTTGAAAGTTGTCATAGAATGAATACCTCGATTTAATATTTGTACCTGTTATAAAGATATCTTATAATCATTATAATTCGGATTTCCTTTTATTTGCCTTCTTGCTTTATTTTGCGGAAGAAAAAATGCACTCGTTTATCTTGTTTATAAAGGTTTCCTGGTTAGTAATCAGTAATAGCGATGAAAAAGAAAAAAGTCTACTTTCTACTTGATTGAATTTTGATTCAAAGGAAAGAAAGCATGGAACTGAAATAACTCACTCAGAACGCCCTTTAAAAGATTACGTGGTATGATTGGATCGAATAAGCCCTTATGGAATAAATATTCAGCCGCTTGTGAACCTTCAGGGACTGTCTTATTCAATGTTTGCTCAATTACTCTTTTACCCGCAAATGCAATGTAGGCATTTGGTTCGGCAATAATGATATCTCCCAACATCCCAAAACTTGCTGTCACTCCGCCAGTAGTAGGAGATGTAAGGATTGATACATAAAATAACTTTTTATTTGATTGATAATCAAATAAAGCGGAAGATATTTTAGCCATTTGCATCAAGCTCAAACTTCCTTCTTGCATGCGTGCTCCTCCAGAAGCACACACTAGAATAAGAGGTAAAAATTGATTGGTAGCATACTCGATCAAACGGGTAATTTTCTCTCCTACCACGGATCCCATACTCCCCCCCATAAACATAAAATCCATAACTCCAATTGCTACGGGAATACCATTTAGTTGACCTGTACCTGTTTGAACAGCCTCGGTTAATCCTGTCTTTCTTTGATAAGAGTCAATACGATCTTTATAAGGTTCCTCCTCTGAATGAAATTCAATGGGATCTACAGAAACCATGTCTTCATCCATAGGATTCCAAGTGCCCGGATCAATCGAAAGTTCAATTCTATCTGAACTACTCATTTTCAAATGAGATCCACATTGTTCACAAATATTCATTTTTGACTTAAAAAATTTCTTATAATTTAATCCATAACAATTTTCGCACTGAACCCAGAGATGCCTGTATTTTTGAGTTACATCGAGATCATTAGAACTTTCTCTTAGAGTTAAATCAATATCATTCGTGATAGGTATTAGACTAGAACTCTCGTTTTCACTATTATTTTCGTCGTAACTACAAATGGAATTATAAATGTAACTTTCACTGTAATTGCCACCACCACGTAAAATATAACTATCACTACCGATTGGAGAACGAAAACGAAGATAAGTGTCAATGCAACTATTAATGTGATTATTCCAACTATGTTTAGTATTATATACCAACGTGGGGGGATCTTCACTATCGGATCCATTATTCAGATAACTCGAAATTCGATAACTATAAAAAGAACTTTCCAGTTCACTTAGAAACGAATGCTCATTGTCAATCTCAAAAATTTGATTTTCAATATCAAAATGGATGGAATAACCGTTC